GGTAGTATGGGATCGGTAGTGGGCGAGAAAATCACACGTTTGATCGAACATGCTACCAATAAATTTTTACCTCTTATTCTAGTGTGTGCTTCTGGAGGAGCACGTATGCAAGAAGGAAGTTTGAGCTTGATGCAAATGGCTAAAATATCTTCTGCTTTATATTATTATCAATCAAATAATAAGTTATTCTATGTATCAATCCTTTCATCTCCTACTACGGGTGGGGTGACAGCTAGTTTTGGTATGTTGGGAGATATCATTATTGCCGAACCAAATGCCTACGTTGCATTTGCGGGTAAAAGAGTAATTGAACAAACATTGAATAAGACAGTACCCGAGGGTGCACAAGCGGCTGAATATTTATTCCATAAGGGCTTATTCGATCCAATCGTACCACGTAATCCTTTAAAAGGCGTTCTGAGTGAGTTATTTCAGCTCCATGCTTTCTTTCCTTTGAATCGAAAAATGAAATCAAAAAAAAAAATTAAGGAGAGCCATATATCCTTATCCTTAATTTTATCCTTAATTTAATAAATTCAAAAATTTATTACTTGTTTTAAATTTATTACTTGTTTTGTGGTAACCAAGTAATAAATTTAGTTTATAGGAAGCAAAGTAAAAATTCCAAGAATGGATTTTTCTTTGGTAACATAAGATTAAATTGGAAAAAGAATCATGCGGATACTTTTTTTTATCGATAGCCCTGATTACTAATCAGGTCAGGAAATCTCTATCAAACAAAATAAAAAGAGTGAATTCTGTCTCTTTCGTCCGTGAAATTGGGCAAGGGGGTCCTGCATCTTTCTATATCCCTCAAGAATCCCCAGTTTTACTAAGAATCTCTTTTGTCGGATCGTATTATAACGGATTTTTCGCAAAGGGAAAAACTAAATCAAAAATGAAGAATAATAAAAATCAATAATGAACATAATAAAAAAAAAAAAGTGAATTATCATACATATATTGCATGTAGAAAGATGAATAAGCCCATTTATTTACTTATTTTATTTACATATTTACACTTTTGATTTACATTAATTATATTATATACGTACTTAGTATATTCTAGTCTATTATATACTTTACAGACTTATAATATTTTCTTTTTTTTTTTAATATATTTAATATATATTAAAAAATATATATATTAGTATATAGAATATATTAGTATATAGACTCTTATATTATAGACTCCTTATTATATCCTTATTTTATTATATCTTAGTCTTAGTATATATATATTATATACCCTTTATTAATATTAATTTATTAATATTAATAAATTAATATTAATTAGTGTATATACTCACTTAGGTATACTCAGTATAATAGTATAATTATTATATGAATTATAAGATATCTTTATAACAGGTTAAAAGATTAATATATTAATATAACAATAAATAACAGGTACAAATCAAATATTAAATCGAGGTACCCATTCTATGACAATTCTCAACACCTTACCCTCTATTTTTGTGCCTTTAGTGGGCTTAGTTTTTCCGGCAATTGCAATGGTTTCTTTATCTCTTCATGTTCAAAAAAACAAAATTTTTTAAATACGATGGGGCAAAATCTTATCTATTTTTTTTTTCAAGACTTACGTGAATCATAGCACGGATATCTATTTAGTAGAATATGGTATAACGTGTGGCTTCTTCCGAGCATAAGCTCGTATGAATGTGTAAACATGATATATGAGTAACTGAATTAGAACTATTTTCAAATGGATCGATATCGGGATGAATTTCTGAAATGTAAAGTCAATATATGTATGTGGATATCTATAAGAAATCATATGAAAGGGATGTTCGTGTTTTAGTTTAGATCTAGGCAATTCGATGAATTACTCCTAAAGTTCACATCATAACAGTGCTAGTTGATGAGAGTTACTTCGGAAACAAAAAAATGAAAGTCAATTTTTTTTGGTTATTCCCCAATTCCAATAAAATGCAACTAGATCTAATATAGTATGAGTTGGCGATCAGACCGTATATGGATAGAACTTATAGCGGGGTCTCGAAAAACGAGTAATTTCTGCTGGGCCTTTATCCTTTTTTTAGGTTCATTAGGATTTTTATTGGTTGGAACTTCCAGTTATTTTGGTAGGAATTTTATATCTTTAGTTCCCTCTCAGCAAATAATTTTTTTTCCACAAGGGATCGTGATGTCTTTCTACGGAATCGCGGGTCTTTTTATTAGTTCCTATTTGTGGTGCACAATTTCGTGGAATGTAGGTAGTGGTTATGATCGATTCGATATAAAAGAAGGAATAGTGTGTATTTTTCGTTGGGGATTTCCTGGAAAAAATCGTCGCATCTTCCTCCGATTCCTTATGAAAGACATTCAGTCCATCAGAATAGAAGTTAAAGAGGGTATTTATTCTCGTCGTGCCCTTTATATGGAAATCAGAGGCCAGGGGTCCATTCCCTTGACTCGTACTGATGAGAATTTGACTCTACGAGAAATTGAGCAAAAAGCTGCCGAATTGGCCTATTTCTTGCGTGTACCAATTGAAGTATTTTGAAACAAGAACTGAAGAATGACTGCTTTCTTAGCAAGAGGGAAAAAACGAAAACTCAAGAATCCTCTTTTTTCTATAGCACAACTTAATTGAAGTTTCTTCAGAACGCTCATTCGAGCTAAACGCAAACGAACAAGGAACAATCATAAAACGAAATTGCTTTTTTTTTTCGAATTTGAAGTGGACTCTTTCTTATTGTATTTCGGTATTGTTTTTCTGTATTCTTTCTAAATTCAAGGACTAACCACTTTACTGAATCACAAATAAAAAATAGGAAATAGATTCATGGGCTCTATAACTTTTAATGTAATAGAACCGATGCTTGATAGAAATAGAAATAGTAGTATTGAGTCGACAAATGAGGCGAGTTTATTTAAAAATTCCCAGACGAAAAAATGGCAAAAAAGAAAGCATTCATTTCCCTTATATATCTTTCATTTATAGTATTTTTGCCTTGGTGGATCTCTCTCTCATTTAATAAAAGTTTGGAATCTTGGGTTACTAATTGGTGGCATACTAGACACTCCGAAATTTTTTTGAATGATATTCAAGAAAAAAGTATTCTAAAAAAATTCATAGAATTAGAAGAACTCTCCCTCTTGGACGAAATGATAAAGGAATACCCGGAAACACATTTACCAAAGCCTCACCGCGGAATCTACAAAGAAACGATCCAATTGATCAAAATGCACAATGAGAATCGTATGAATACGTTTTTTCATTTCTCGACAAATATAATCTCTTTCGTTATTCTAAGCGGTTATTCTATTCTAGGTAATGACGAACTTGTTATTCTTAACTCTTGGGTTCAAGAATTCCTATATAACTTAAGCGACACAATAAAAGCGTTTTCTATTCTTTTATTAACTGATTTATGTATAGGATTCCATTCGCCACACGGTTGGGAACTAATGATTGGCTCTGTTTACAAAGATTTTGGATTTGCTCATAATGATCAAATTATATCAGGTCTTGTTTCTACTTTTCCAGTCATTTTAGATACAATTTTTAAATATTGGATCTTTCGTTATTTAAATCGTGTATCTCCGTCACTTGTAGTCATTTATCATTCAATGAATGACTGAAAAATGATAGACCGATTCAATTATAATGTTTGTTACTTTGTACATAAGCAACCCATTCAATCAAAATTGTACTTATTCGTTCTACCCATATGGGGGCTTCCTTCAATGTTCCAGTAAAATTATTTCAGTAAATAGCAGAATCATAGATAGGGAACTATACTAGCGACTTATCTAATTTTATTGTAGAAATTTTCGGGATCAATGATTGGACCATGCAAACTAGAAATACCTTTTCTTGGATAAAGGAAGAGATTACTCGATCTATTTCCGTCTTGCTCATGATATCTATAATAACTTGGGCACCCATTTCAAATGCATATCCCATTTTTGCACAGCAGGGTTATGAAAATCCACGAGAAGCGACCGGCCGTATTGTATGTGCCAATTGCCATTTAGCCAATAAGCCCGTGGATATCGAGGTTCCACAAGCGGTACTTCCTGATACTGTATTTGAAGCAGTTGTTCGAATTCCTTATGATCTGCAACTGAAACAAGTTCTTGCTAATGGTAAAAAAGGAGCTTTGAACGTAGGGGCTGTTCTTATTTTACCTGAGGGGTTTGAATTAGCCCCTCCCGATCGTATTTCGCCCGAGATTAAAGAAAAGATAGGCAATCTATCTTTTCAGAGCTATCGTCCCACTAAAAAAAATATTCTTGTGATAGGTCCTGTTCCTGGTCAGAAATATAGTGAAATCACCTTTCCTATTCTTTCTCCGGACCCCGCTACTAAGAAAGATGTGCACTTCTTAAAATATCCCATATACGTAGGCGGCAACAGGGGACGGGGTCAGATTTATCCCGACGGAAGCAAGAGTAACAATAATGTTTATAATGCTACAGCGTCGGGTATAGTAAGCAAAATCATACGAAAAGAAAAAGGGGGATACGAAATAACCATAGTGGATGCATCGGATGGACGTCAAGTGGTTGATATTATCCCTCCAGGACCAGAACTTCTTGTTTCAGAGGGAGAATCCATCAAACTTGATCAACCAGTAACGAGCAATCCTAATGTGGGTGGATTTGGTCAGGGGGATGCGGAAATAGTACTTCAAGATCCATTACGTGTCCAAGGACTTTTGCTCTTCTTGGCATCTGTTATTTTGGCACAAATATTTTTGGTTCTTAAAAAGAAACAGTTTGAGAAGGTTCAATTGTCCGAAATGAATTTCTAGATCCGAAGATTTATCAACACCAAGCTCTAAAAAGAATCCAACTTTTGTCGCCAATTATGTTATGTAATTATGGATGATCAAAAAAATTCTGAAAAGCTTCTTGTTTTTTTATATTTTTTTCTACCTGAGTTCGGGAATTGAATTACTTGTACCGCACTCCTAGTATGTATACTGTGAAGAAGACTATTTGAGTTTACTCCCCTCTTCTTTATTTCT